GTCATGGTAAATATTTCTCTATCTAACAGGCTAACCCCTAATCGGTCCCACAACCCTAACCAAGAGGTTAGTTTAGGCCAGGTCCCAGTTCGCTCGCCGCTACTAAGGGAATCGTTTTTACTTTTTTTTCCTCTGGGTACTAAGATGTTTCAGTTCCCCAGGTTCGCTCTTTCTTCCTTATGTATTCGGGAAGAAGTTCTATGGAGTTGCCTCATTCGGAAACCTCCGGATCAAAGCTTTTTGCCCGCTCCCCGGAGCGTATCGCCGGTCATCGCGTCCTTCATCGCTTCTGAATGCCAAGGTATCCCCCAAAAGCCCTTTCTTTCTTGAATCGAAAGACAAAAATTATGTAGCCAGATTATAAGTGTGGAGGTAAGCGGACTCGAACCGCTGACATCTGCCGTGCAAGGGCAGCGCTCTACCAGCTGAGCTATACCCCCAGCTGGGCTATCCTGGACTTGAACCAGGGACCTCACCCTTATCAGGGGTGTGCTCTAACCAACTGAGCTAATAGCCCTACCTTATTTAATTAAAATCGGAGTAAAATCCGATAAAGGTCCAAATCGACCTACAGATAAGTTTTTAATCTTATTCTTGTTAAAGGAGGTCATCCAGCCGCACCTTCCGGTACGGCTACCTTGTTACGACTTCACCTCGGTCACTAATTTTACCTTCGGCATCTCCTTCCTTGCGGTTAGGATAACGACTTCGGGTACAACCAGCTTCCATGGTGTGACGGGCGGTGTGTACAAGGCCCGGGAACGGATTCACCGCTGTGTAGCTGACCAGCGATTACTAGCGATTCCACCTTCATGCAGGCGAGTTGCAGCCTGCAATCTGTACTTAGAGTAAGTTTCAAAGATTAGCTTATCCTCGCGAATTTGCAACTTATTGTCTTACCCATTGTAGGACGTGTGTAGCCCAGGGTGTAAGGGGCATGATGACTTGACGTCGTCCTCACCTTCCTCCGGTTTGTCACCGGCAGTCTTTTTAGACAATAGAACTAAAAATAAGGGTTGCGCTCGTTGCGGGACTTAACCCAACATCTCACGACACGAGCTGACGACAGCCATGCACCACCTGTAGAAGCGGAATAAGGAATCCTTTTCAGAAAACCAACACTTCTAGCAAACCCTGGTAAGGTTCTTCGCGTTGCATCGAATTAAACCACATCCTCCACCGCTTGTGCGGGCCCCCGTCAATTCCTTTGAGTTTCACTCTTGCGAGCGTACTCCCCAGGCGGGATACTTAACGCGTTAGCTAAGATACTGAACGGGTCGATACGTCCAACATCGAGTATCCATCGTTTACGGCTAGGACTACTGGGGTATCTAATCCCATTTGCTCCCCTAGCTTTCGTCTCTGAGTGTCAGTAATAGCCCAGTAGAGTGCCTTCGCCATCGGTGTTCTTTCCAATATCTACGCATTTCACCGCTCCACTGGAAATTCCCTCTACCCCTACTATACTCAAGTCTCCTAGTTTCTACTGCAGATTTGAGGTTGAGCCTCAAGATTTAACAGTAGACTTAAGAAACCACCTGCAGACGCTTTACGCCCAGTAAATCCGGATAACACTTGCATCCCCCGTCTTACCGCGGCTGCTGGCACGGAGTTAGCCGATGCTTTCCACCCTAAGTACCGTCATATCTTCTTCCTTAGGGTACCGAGGTTTACAACTCAGTAAGTCTTCATCCCCCACGCGGTATTGCTCTGTCAGGCTTTCGCCCATTGCAGAAAATTCCTCACTGCTGCCTCCCGTAGGAGTCTGGACCGTGTCTCAGTTCCAGTGTGGCTGATCGTCCTCTCAGACCAGCTACTGATCGTCGCCTTGGTAGGCCTTTACCCTACCAACTAGCTAATCAGCCGCGAGCTTCTCTTCAGGCAGAGATAAATCAGTATGACTTATTTTCTCTTTTTCACCCAAGGGCATATGGGGTTTTAGCGAATGTTTCCATCCGTTATCCCCCTCCTAAAGGCGAATTCTCACGTGTTACTCACCCGTCCGCCACTAGAATTAACCGAGATTAATTCCCGTTCGACTTGCATGTGTTAGGCATACCGCCAGCGTTCATCCTGAGCCAGGATCAAACTCTCCGTAATATTTCCTAGTTCTTTATTCTTTTTCAACTTAGTTAGGACCTTTTTTTATTTTTTAAGTTACTAAGCTGTCTTAAAGTTTTTAGTATTGGAGAAACTCCACAGTTCTTACATTACTGGTGAAGGTATACTTTTGTCAAGTGTTAAAATTTTATCTCCTATTTTTTGATCTTGTCATCACAAACATGGTTTTTATTTTTTATTTTTATTAATCAATAACTAAATATATTGTAACTCTAAGTATTTTATTGAAACTTCTTTTAAAACTCAGATTTAAAGTTAACTTTTGATCATAAAACTATTACATAGTATCCACAAATGAGTAAAATATTGGAAAAATTCTATTAAAATACTATTCTCAATATAAAGTATCAAAACTCTAAAATTATTATTCTAGGTTAACAACTTAAAAATCAAAGTAATTTGTTGTAACGATGTTAAAAAATTAAGAATATATAAATATGCTTTAAACGTTAATGCTATTAAAAGTTAAAAGTTTATAAAACCTATTTAATTTTTATAAATTATATTAGTGTTAAAACCACAATTAAATAACACAGGAAATTTGCACTGGACAAAAAAATTTCACTGTAGATGTCCAAAATTTCAATAATTTTAAAAATTTATAACTATGGCAGTTCCAAAAAAACGTACATCACGAACAAAAACAAAACAAAGAAAAGCACAATGGCTTAGAAAAGCAGACTTAATGAGTAAAAAAGCATGGTCTTTAGGATGTTCTATTGCCAAAGGAAACTCTAATAGCTTTGTGTTAGACAACTCAGGTAAATCTGATTAAGAAAGTCGGGATGACAGGATTTGAACCTGTGACATTCTGCTCCCAAAGCAGACGCGCTACCAAACTGCGCTACATCCCGTAAGGCTTTGGAAGAAAGTGTATCAAAAAAAACTAGTCTCGTCTATATTTTTAGTATTTTTAGTAAATAAGTGATTTAATTACTAGTAGTTAGTAATTGTTTGATGGATAATATCTTTAAAATGCTTAGCAAAAAAAGCTAAAGTAATAGTTTATAAAGCTACTATTAAATAGTTCAAATCCTATCTTATTTTTAGGGGCTGTAAACTAGGATTTCGACGGTTGAATTTTATCTAAAAGTACAAACAATGTTTGAATTAATAAAAAACAAATAAAGCAAAACAGTTTTGCTTAAGTTTCTGAAACATTAATATCCTTTTTAGGGTTATACTTATTTTAAAATATCTAAGTGAATACACTTAGATATTTTCAATTTTTATACTATTACCATATTTTAAGTTTATACTTATGAATAGATTTTAAGCTATAAAATTCAGTCGGATGTAGGTTCAAATCCTACCAGCTCCATAGTATAAATATAATCTTATACGCATCTGTGGCCGAGTGGTTGAAGGCACCGGACTCATAATCCGTTTTCTCTCAAGAACGTCGCTGGTTCGAACCCAGCCGGATGCATTAAAATCTTTAAACTTATACTTCTTACCAACCTTTTATACATCTCAGTTTATGACAAAATTTGTCAAAGTAGCAGCACTTTACCTATCAATACTTGGTATTCCTCTTATCTCAAACGCAGATATTGGTGGACTTAATCCTTGTAAAGAATCAGAAGTTTTTCAAAAAAGATTAACAAAAACGGTAAAAAAACTTGAAAGTAGATTAAAAAAATACGAAGAAGGCACTCCTCCCAGAATTGCAATTCAACAGCAAATTGATCAAACAAAACAGCGTTTTACGAGGTATGGTGATTCAAATTTACTTTGTGGGAACGATGGTTTACCTCATTTAATTGCTGATGGTAGATGGAGCCATGGATCTGAGTTTTTACTCCCAAGTATTTTATTTCTTTATATAAGTGGCTGGATCGGCTGGGTAGGACGTAAATATATTAGAACTGTAGGTCAAACTTCAAATCCGACTGAAAAAGAGATTATTATTGATGTTCCTTTAGCAATATCTGTAATGACATCTGGGTTTTTATGGCCTTTCGCTGCGTGGCAAGAATTTTTAAGTGGTGATTTAATTGCTGCTGATGAAACAATTACTACTTCTCCTAAATAAACATTTTATAACAACATTATTTTTCTATATACTAAAGGAAACTCCCATTTATGACACCTTCTTTATTTAACTTCCTAAATAGTTTAGTTTTAGGGACAGTTTTAGTTGTTGTTCCAATTAGTCTTGCTCTTGTTTTTGTTAGTCGAGCAGATCGTATTACACGTGCTTAGTTTTTAAAGAAAACAAATTGTTTAATAAAACTATGATAAATATAATTTTCGAGCCGAATATTCTTTTAGCAATGGTGATTGGAGTAGTTATGGCATTTTTATATTTTTTAAGAATTGTAAAACCACAAATTGCTCGTGATCAAGATATTTTTTTTGCAACGATCGGACTTCTTTATAGTTCGATCTTAATTATTCATGGTTGGCGTTTAGATCCTATTTTATTATTTAGTCAGGTTTTGATTAATTCAATTTTAGTACCTACTTGTTGGGAAAACATTAGACTTCGTGCTATTGCTCATGCTTTTCAAAAGTTTACACAAGAAGTTGAAAACACCTAACTAATTTAAAATTTTGACTTTTCCCAATTATTTAAAATTTGTAAACACTAAACACACTTATGAAATTAGCTTACTGGATGTATGCTGGACCTGCTCATATTGGAACTCTAAGAATAGCAACTTCATTTCGAAAAGTTCATGCAATAATGCATGCCCCTTTAGGAGATGATTATTTCAATGTTATGAGATCAATGCTTGAGAGAAAGCGTGATTTTACACCTGTTACCGCTAGTGTAGTTGACCGCCACGTACTTGCTCGAGGCTCTCAAGAAAAAGTAATTCAAAATATCAAACGAAAAGATAAAGAAGAGCAACCAGATTTAGTTTTATTAACACCTACTTGTACTTCAAGTATATTACAAGAAGATTTACAGAATTTTGTAAATCGTGCTTCTCAAGACTCTAAAGCTGATGTTTTATTAGCTGATGTAAATCATTATAGAGTAAACGAACTGCAAGCAGCAGATCGTACTCTTGAACAAGTTATTAAATTTTATTTAGAAAAAGCTGAAAAAGACAATTCAATTTTTATCAAAAAAACTGAAAAACCTTCTGTTAATATTTTAGGACCTTGTAATCTAGGGTTTCATGTGCATCATGATATAGCTGAATTGAAAAGATTATTTAAAGATTTATCAATTACAATCAATACAATTATTCCGGAAGGAGCTTCAGTTGATGAATTAAAGAAACTTCCACAGGCATGGTTTAATATAGTTCCTTATCGTGAAGTTGGTTTATTAAGTGCCCAATATTTAGAAAAAAATTATGATATGCCTTTTATTTCAACAACACCAATAGGTATTGTTGAAACAGCAAATTTTATTCGTCAAATTCAAACTCTTTTAAAACAGTTAGGTCAAAATGTAAATTTTGAAAGATATATAGATTTACAAACACGATTTGTATCACAATCAGCTTGGTTTTCAAGATCAATAGATTGCCAAAACTTAGCAGGTAAAACTGCTGTTGTTTTTGGAGATGCTACACATACAGTAGCAATTACTAAAATATTATCTCAAGAAATGGGTGTTAGAGTTTTAGTTGCTGGGACTTATTGTAAACCTGAAGAAATATGGTTTAGAAAAGAAATTTCAAAATACTGTGAAGATGTATTGATAACTGATGATCACAATCTTGTAGGTGATATAATTGCAAAGCTGGAACCATCAGCAATTTTTGGAACACAAATGGAACGTCACATAGGTAAACGTTTGAATATTCCTTGTGGGGTAATATCTGCTCCAGTACACATTCAAAACTTTCCTTTAAGTTATAGACCATTTATGGGTTACGAAGGTAGTAATCAAATTGCAGACTTAATATATAACTCATTTACATTAGGTATGGAAGATCATCTCCTAGAAATTTTTGGTGGTCATGATACAAAAGATATATCAAGTTCAACATTGTCTAATGAAAATATTTGGGAAATTGAAGCTGAAAACGAGTTAAAAAGAATACCTGGTTTTGTACGTGGAAAAATTAAACGAAATGTTGAAAAATTTGCAAAAATAAATAATTTAAATAAAATTACATTAGATGTAATGCACGCTTGTAAGGAAGCAGGCAATATGCAATAGTTTAATACTTACTTTTGTAGATTTTAATCTACAAAAGTAATAACTTTAAAAATATTATTATAGAATATGAAAGAAAAACAATTTTATACTACAAAATTTCTTTCTTTACAATTAAAACAAGCCATTCTTTTAGCTTTTAAAGAAGCAAAAAAATATGGAAGTACTAATGTTAATTCCAAATTTCTTTTGTATGCAATATTAAAAATTGATCGCACATTAGCAAGTAAAGGTATTAATAATTTGTATAAATCTAATTTTCCGCTTGAAAATAAAGTAAATAAAATTTTAATCAAATTTGAATCAGACTTTAAAGTTTTAAAAAAAGGTAGTTCTGTGATTGAAAGAGATAATGTACTAACTTTTAGTCGCACTACTAGACGTGTTTTATTTTTGATTTTAAGGTCAATTAAAACTACACAGAATATATGCGTTATAAACACATTTCAAGTGTTTAACTCATTGATTCGAAATAAAGGGTTACGTAAATGGATCAAAAACGCATTAACAGACTCGTGAGGTTTAGAATTTTATAAAAGCTATAGTATTGGTGTCTATAGCTTTTAGAAACTGTACTAAGCATAATAAGATATAGATAAATCCTCAGTAGCTCAGTGGTAGAGCAATCGGCTGTTACCGATTGGTCGCTGGTTCAAGTCCAGCCTGGGGAGTTCCAGTTTTAAAAACATTGTTTGAATTAAATAATTTAAATCCAAAAATTTTATTTATAATAGAATCATTGTATTTAGATTATTCAATAATTTTTGATTTAAAAAATTTATTTAATACAAAGGTAATAAATAAAATAAAAAAAATATTTTTTCTATTTTATTTTTGAAATCTTATATAATAAATTAAAAGGTATTTTATCTATTTAAAAAAAAGATAAATACAAAAATTTAGATGATACGACACCTAAAAAGGAGAAAAAATGACTGATTCTACGGTATCGTCAAAAACACCTGCAAAAGAGAGTTTATTAACTCCTCGGTTTTATACAACGGATTTCGAGGAGATGGGTAATTTAGATGTTTCTTCAAACGTTGAAGAAATTGAAGCAATTTTAGAAGAATTTAGAAGAGATTATAACCAACGTCATTTTATTAGGGACAAAGAGTTTTCTGAGTCATTCTCAAAAATTCCCGAAGAGACAAGATCACTTTTTATAGAATTTTTGGAACGATCTTGTACAGCTGAATTTTCAGGTTTTCTTTTATATAAAGAGTTATCTAGAAATTTAAAAACTCAGAATCCTCTTTTAGCTGAAGGATTTGCTTTAATGTCAAGAGATGAAGCACGTCATGCAGGATTTTTGAATAAAGCCATGAGCGATTTTAATCTTATTTTAGATTTAGGATTTCTAACAAAAAGTCGCAAATATACATTTTTTGCTCCAAAATTTATTTTATACGCAACTTATCTTTCAGAAAAAATAGGTTACTGGCGTTATATCACTATTTATCGTCATTTAGAACGTGCTCAAAAAGATCGTATCTATCCAATTTTTCGATTTTTTGAAAGTTGGTGCCAAGACGAAAATCGTCATGGAGACTTCTTTGCAGCTGTATTAAAATCGCAGCCGCAGTTACTTACAGGTTTGCAAAGTAAATTATGGTGTAAATTCTTTTTACTTTCTGTTTTTGCTACTATGTATTTAAACGACTGTCAACGTTCTGCTTTTTATAATGCAATTGGATTAGATGCTCGTAAATTTGATCAGTATGTAATTAGAAAAACAAATCAAAGTTCTCAAAAGCTATTTCCTATTATTTTAGATGTTGAAAACCCAATATTTTTCAAATATCTTGACGAATGTGCAGAAACAAATCTCTTGTTACAAAACTTAGATAAAGAAAGTAGTTTTTCTGCTATTATAAAAAAATTCCATTACACGTTCAAAATTATAAGCAAGTTGGTTAGTCTTTACTTCCTTAAATCAATACCAACTGATAACACTTGGACTAGTGTTCAGTAAACAATTTTTTCTACTTATAAGTTTCTACAAAGTTAGAAACTTATAAGTTAGAGTATATAAACCAATTTTTTAAGTTAGTACTTCATTTTCTTCAAATGAAATAGTGAATAAATCGTCTACACGACGACCAGAATCAATTAATTCTAATGGGTCTTTTCTTAAACGGTGACGTAGACACAATTGACTCACACGTTTGAAATGCTCAATTTTCACTGTTTCTTCCTCATTAAAAGCAGCTAGTGCTTTTGCTGCACGACAAATAACTAAATCGGCACGTAATCCATCAACATTTAAAGCACTACACATACGTGAAGCTGCTTGTTTTAAGCTTTCTGGTAGTTTTACACACTTATAAAGAAATTGTGCTCTTTCAATTTTTTCTTTGAGATATTCTTCTTGTGCCCAGTAGTTATTTCGCCAGACATTATCACTGTCATCATAATCTACACGCGAGTCAATTATATGAACCCGCATAAGTGGCTGTTCTACGGTTTTAATTTCAGTATAAAGACCGAATCTATCTAATAACTGTGGTCTTACCTCACCTTCTTCAGGATTCCCCGAACCAATAAGAATAAATTTTGAAGGATGACGAACGGATACTCCTTCTCTTTCAACAACAGTATATCCTGATGCAGAAGCGTCTAGTAAAATATCTACTAAATGATCATCTAGTAAATTTACTTCATCTACATATAGTAATCCACGGTTAGCTTTTGCTAATAAACCTGGCTCAAAAGCTTTTTCACCTTCTGTTACAGCACGCTCTAAGTTGATTGAACCGCAAATTCTATCTTCAGTTGCACCTAAAGGTAAGTCAACAAGTGGCATAGTTTTTACTTCGATCCGGTCTGATTGAATTCGAAGATACGAACTATGAACTCGGTGAACTAAATTGTCTTGTTTATCCTTAGTTGACTGAAAAGGAACAGTTTTTCTTATTGAAATTGGAGCTCTATTATAAGGGTCACCTTTGACAACAATAATGTCAGGTAATAAATTAGCAAATGCTCTAATAGTTGTTGATTTACCTGTACCACGATCACCAATAATCAAGATTCCTTTAATATCAGGTTCAATTACATTTAAGATCATTCCTAATTTTAAATCATTTTGACCTTGTATAGCTAAAAAGGGGAAGGAAGCTCTAGTTTTTTTTGTTTTTGATTGATTAGAAGAGCTAATACCATTCTTCTGAAGCTCTTTATTAATTAACCTTTTGTCATCCATTTGTGTTAACATTCCTAACTGATTTGGTGGAATTACTAATTTAGGTTTTCCCCATCTACGACGTTCTTGTGTCATGAATCACTTCTTCCTAACGAATTATTAAATTTTTAAATTAATGTAAAGTTTGTATAACCTTAATAATATTGAAACAAAAAAATGTTTAAGATTACTTCGGAGCTTTTATAAAATCCTTTTAAACATAAAGTGAAATTGCTAGACGATAAGCTAAAAGACCTGATACAGCACTAAGTATAAGTAAAGAACCAACTTGAATAAAACTAAGCATATTAATTTTTAGTAAGTTTAAATTATTAGCTTGGTTATTACCAAGCTAATAATTTTTTATAAAGAAAACTAGTCAATAGGACGTAAAGATAACACCGCTTCTGTTTTACGGTCAATACCTTTTTCAAACCCAGCTGCTGCAGCACGTGCACGTCCTGCATGCCACCAGTGGCCAACTAGGATAAACCACCCTAAGAAGAAATGAGAACAAGTTAACCAAGATCTAGGTGATACATAGTTAACGGAGTTAATTTCTGTTGCAACACCACCTACAGAGTTTAATGAACCTAAAGGAGCATGTGTCATATATTCAGCAGCTCGACGCTCTTGCCAAGGTTGAATATCGTTTCTAATTTTATTTACATCTAAACCATTAGGTCCACGAAGTGGTTCAACCCATGGAGCACGTAAATCCCAGAAACGCATTGTTTCACCACCAAAAATGATCTCTCCACTAGGTGATCTCATTAGATACTTACCTAACCCAGTTGGCCCTTGTGCAGATGCAACATTAGCACCTAAACGTTGGTCACGTACTAGGAAAGTAAATGCTTGTGCTTGTGAAGCTTCTGGCCCAGTTGGTCCATAGAATTCACTTGGGTACGCTGTATTGTTATACCAAACGAATACTGCTGCAGTTAATCCCATTGTTGCAAGAGCAGCTAAACTATAAGAAAGATAAGCTTCTCCAGACCAGATAAACGTTCTACGCACCCATGCAAAAGGTTTCGTTACAATGTGCCAAATTCCACCTAGAATACACATTGTACCTACCCAAATATGTCCTCCGATAAGATCTTCCATATTATTAATAGATACAATCCATCCATCACCACCAAATGGTGATTTTAAAACGTATCCAAAAATAACGGCTGCATTAACCGTAGGACTTAGAATTCTTCTAACATCACCACCACCTGGAGCCCAAGTGTCATAAACTCCGATATATAAGGCTTTTAATACAAGTAAAAAAGCACCTACACCTAAAAGAATTAAATGAATACCTAAGATAGTTGTCATTTTGTTCTTATCACGCCAGTCATAACCAAAGAATGGGAATGATTCTTCTAACGTATCGGGTCCTAGTAAAGAGTGATATATACCACCAAATCCTAGTACAGCAGATGAAATTAAATGTAGTACACCCACTATGAAATAAGGAGTAGTATCAACAATTTCTCCACCTGGTCCAACACCCCAACCTAAAGTAGCCAAATGAGGGATAAGAATAAAACCTTGTTCGTAAAGAGGCTTTTCTGGAATAAAGTGAGAAACTTCGAAAAGTGTCATAGCACCAGTCCAAAATACCATTAAACCCGCGTGTGCAACATGTGCACCCAGAAGTTTACCAGATACATTAATTAATCGTGCATTTCCTGACCACCAAGCAAAACCTGTAGACTCAATGTCACGTCCGATTACTCTATTAAAGGGCGTTTCCACGTGGTAAAACCTCCTCTGGGAATACAAAATTTTCATGTGGTTGGTCCTGTGCGGCCATCCACGATCTAATACCTTCGTTTAATAAGATATTTTTAGTATAGAAAGTTTCAAATTCTGGATCTTCAGCTGCACGAAGCTCTTGAGATACAAAGTCATATGCTCTTAAGTTTAATGCTAAACCTACTATACCAAAAGAACTTGTCCATAAACCTGTTACTGGAACAAATAACATGAAGAAATGAAGCCAACGTTTGTTAGAAAAAGCAACACCAAAAATTTGAGACCAGAATCTGTTCGCTGTTACCATTGAATAAGTTTCTTCTGATTGTGTTGGTGTGAAAGCACGGAATGTGTTCGCAGCATCACCATCTTCGAATAATGTGTTTTCTACAGTAGCTCCATGAATTGCAGATAATAGTGCACCACCTAAAATTCCTGCTACACCCATCATGTGGAATGGATTAAGTGTCCAATTATGGAAACCTTGTAAGAATAATAAGAATCGGAAAATAGCTGCAACTCCAAAACTAGGAGCAAAGAACCAACTTGCTTGTCCTAAAGGATAGATTAAGAATACAGAAACGAATACTGCGATAGGTCCTGAAAATGCAATTGCATTATACGGACGAATACCTACAAGACGAGCAATTTCAAATTGTCGTAAACAGAATCCAATTAATCCAAATGCCCCATGTAATGCGACAAAAGTCCATAATCCACCTATTTGAAGCCAACGAGTAAAATCTCCTTGTGCTTCTGGTCCCCATAATAAGATCAATGAATGACCCATACTATTTGCAGGTGTTGATACAGCTACAGTTAAGAAGTTGCATCCCTCTAAATAAGAAGAAGCTAATCCATGTGTGTACCAAGATGTAACAAAAGTAGTACCTGTTAACCATCCGCCAACTGCAAGAAATGCTGTTGGAAATAATAAAAGACCTGACCAACCAATAAATACGAAACGATCTCGTTTTAACCAGTCATCGACTAAGTCAAATAGACCTCTTTCGTCAACCGCTGTTTGTTGAGTTTGCCCTATTGCAATCGTCATACGAAGTAAAATTTAAAAAGAGCCTAGGGTAAAATGAATTAAAATTTTCATTTTTCTTTTCCACACTTTTTATTAATTAAATGTTATTGTAATTAAAATTTAAATAGAGTTCTAATTTTTGTAGATTATACTACTAGTTTTAATAAAAAATAATTTTTTATTAACATTTACATACTATTGAACGTGAATAACAAATAATTTACAGAAAAAATAAAAAAAATTATTTAGTTAATCCATATTCCAGGATTTTCGCAAAATCCTTCACATTCAACTACATCAAATTCATATTCTTGTTTTTTATTAAACATATTTAAGAGAATTTTAAAACTAATATTGCGAGTAGAAAACTCCTTGTTATTATTAATATTAGACCTAAATGTAAGCTTTATAGACGAGTCTGTATAAACTTTTGGAAGCTTATTTAATCCCTTTTTTATCCAACATTGATTATAAAAGATACAATTTATACAAATACAAGTAAACATTCGTAACTAGGTTTATATTATTGTTTTTATAAATGGGGGCGGGGGGACTTGAACCCCCACGACTGTAATAGTCAACGGATTTTCTACTTTATAGAAATATCAATTTAGTGATTATTTTCTACTTTAAGTATGGACTCTATCTTTACCTCGCGGGTAGTTCCCATTGAGTCTCTGCACCTTTTCACTTTTATGAGTTGGCTCAGAATTGTTCTATCCAGGTATCAGGAAAGACTTTTTCTGAATTTGAGAACTTACAAATTAATGCTCAAAATTTAAGTCCGTTGTGTCTACCATTCCACCACGCCCCCTAAGCTAAAAATAAAGAGTTAGTAAAGGCGGCACCCAGATTTGAACTGGGGATAGAGGATTTGCAATCCACTGCCTTACCACTTGGCGATGCCGCCTTTGCAAACTAATGCCCATGCCCAAAGCCAGACTCGAACTGGCGACACACGGATCTTCAGTCCATTGCTCTACCAACTGAGCTATTTGGGCATTTAATAAATTAGAGTTGATATATACTTATATATCCACATCTTTAAAAAAGAGTCAATGTTTTAGTAGTGGATAATAACTTTTTAACTTTACTAAGAGTAATGCATAACAATAAAATTGTTATGCATCACTTATGATTATTTAATTAGATGCTACACTATTTTTAAGTTTATCTTCTAAATTTTTGATTTTTTGCTCTAATTGTGTAATATCCTCACTGTCTTTTGAGGCTTTTATTTCCTCAACAAGACTTGTAATAGAATTTTTTTCCTCTTCGTTTAAATTATTATTAGGTTCATTAAGTTGCTTCTCAGCTTGATAACAAATCATTTCGGCACGATTTCTCACGTCAATTTTTTTCTTTCTTTGTTGATCTAGTTCAGCGTTTTTATTGGCTTCATCAACTAATTTATCAATTTCACTTCTATCTAAAGTTGACGCATTTTGAATTGTTATTGATTGAGTTTGACCTGTTACTTTATCTCTTGCTCTTACAGATAAAATTCCATCCGCGTCTATATCAAATGTTACTTCTATTTGTGGTACTCCTCTAGGGGCAGCTGAAATATTTCCAAGTTCGAAATGTCCTAAACTTTTGTTATCTGAAGCAAGTAAGCGTTCACCTTGTAGTACATGAATATCTACTTTTGGTTGGTTGTCTTCGGCTGTTGAAAATGTTTCAGTTTTTGTTGCTGGAATTGTTGTATTTCTTTCAATCATTCTAGTCATTAAACCACCAATTGTTTCAACTCCTAAAGATAATGGTGTTACGTCTAATAATAAAACATCTTTAATTTCACCAGCCAAAACTGCTCCATTAATCGCAGCTCCAACAGCTACAACTTCATCAGGATTAACCGTTAAATTAGGCTTTTTAAAAGTTAATTTTTGAACCAATTCTTGAATAGCGGGGATACGTGAGGAACCGCCTACTAAAATAACCTCATTTAAATTATTTGGACTTAAATTTGAGTCTTGTAACGCTGTTTCAATTGGATATTGACATCGTTGAATTAATCCTGCACATAATTCGTTAAATTTAGCACGTGTAAGAGTAAGGTCTATATGCTTAGGACCACTTTCGGTTACTATTAAATAAGGTAAATTGATATTAGTTTCTGAAAGTTGTGACAACTCTACTTTTGCTTTTTCAGATGCTTCTAAAATTCTTTGCAAAGCTTGTTTATCATTGGGATTTGAAGATTTAAGAGTAATCCCTTCTTTTGCTTCAAAATCCGCAAGAACATACTTCATTATAGCGGAGTCAAAATCATCACCACCTAAGTGGCTATCTCCTGCCGTTGCTAATACTTCAAATACACCATCCCCAACTTCTAAAATAGAAACGTCAAATGTACCACCACCTAAATCAAAAATTAAAATTGTTTCATTTGATTTTTTGTCTAACCCATAAGCAAGAGCTGCAGCTGTTGGTTCATTTATAATACGTAGTACTTCTAATCCTGCAATTTTACCTGCGTCTTTTGTTGCTTGTCTTTGAGAATCATTAAAATATGCAGGGACAGTAATAACAGCTTTTGTTACTGTTTCATTTAAAAATTTACTCGCGTCATCTGCTAATTTTCGTAAAACTTGCGATGATATCTCTTCTGGACTAAAAGATTTATCTAAAATAGGGCAATAAACTTTTACATTTCCACGTTCATCTTCAGTTACTTTATACGATACTTGTTTAGTTTCTTCACTAATTTCATTTGCTTTAGAACCTATAAAACGTTTAACTGAATAAAATGTATTTTCAGGGTTAATTACTGATTGGCGTTTGGCCATTGCACCAACAATTAATTCTTTTGTTTTTTGAGCATAGCCTACAATTGAAGGAGTTGTTCGAAAACCTTCAGCATTAGGTATTACGGCAGGAGTACCTGCTTGTACAACAGCAACAACCGAGTTTGTAGTTCCAAGATCAATTCCTACTACTTTTGCCATGATATTAAATTGTTTATAATCAAAATTTTCGAAGTATCCTTAAACGCTACTAAAAAATTGCATTCGATAAAAAATATTTCTTTAAAAATATAGTTAAGGCTAATATTATATTTAAACTTTACAAAAAATATATGGTACACGAATATGTTTATAGACATTTTCTACCTAATAATTTAAGATTTTGAGATGGGTATTTAAAACCATAAAATTTAGTAATCAATTGAACAAACAAAAAATTATAGTTAGTCTATCAGAAGGAAGATTTGTTGTGTCTATAGGAAGTCTTGGAATTAAGGTTGGAATGACTCAAATCTTTGATGAAAAGAATGCATCCATACCAGTTACTCTGATAAAAATTGGACCTTGTACAGTAACGCAAATAAAAACTGTCCCAACAGATGGGTATGATGCAGTTCAACTTGGATTTGATTTATCAAAAAAGAAAGTAGAAGATAATCAGAAAAAACGCTTTTTAAATAAAGCTCTAGAAGGTCATCTTAAAAAATCAGGCGCTTTAAACAGTCGCTATTTAAAAGAATATTATGTTAATAGGCCAGAAGAATTTGAACTTGGCCAAACTTTTGATATAACAAATTTTTCATTGAACCAATTTGTTGATGTTCGTGGAAAAAGTATCGGAAAAGGCTTTGCAGGGACTGTAAAGCGTCATAATTTTAGTCGAGGACCAATGTCTCATGGTTCAAAAAACCATCGTGAACCTGGATCAATTGGAGCTGGGACTACACCAGGGCGTATATATCCTGGTAAACGAATGGCTGGGAGACTTGGAGGCAAACCAACAACGCTAAAACGTTTAGCAATTTTAAGAGTTGATACGGACGAAAATCTTTTAGTTGTAAAGGGTTCTGTTCCTGGAAAACCAGGAAATTTACTTAGCTTAACACCAAGTGTCTAATAATCAAATGATTTAATAGAATATGAATACAAACAAAATTGCAACAATTCCAAACTATTGGATTATACCTGGCACTTCTATCGAGAAAGATTTTGTTTTACGTCGTTTAGAAGGTCATTTCAAGCTTGGCTTTTCTCAAACAAATCCGGATTATTTAATTCATAAAGCTTTTTGTCTTTATAGAAAAACAAATAGAATTCGAAATGCATCAACAAAAACTAAATCAGAAGTTCGTGGTGGAGGAAGAAAACCTTGGGCTCAAAAAGGTAGAGGTAAAGCTCGTGCTGGGTCTATTAGATCACCTTTATGGAAAGGTGGAGGGGTAACTTTTGGCCCTAAACCAATTGCTTATAATCCAAAGCTGAACAATCGTGAATACGATCGTGCATTCAGAGTACTTTTACACGAAAAACAAAAGCGTATATTAGCTATTAGTTTATTTGAAGGATTAACTAATTCAAAACTAGATACATCGAAATCAACATATCCTGGAAAAACAAAATACGCAAAACAGATATTTAGTAAGATTTTCGAGACAAATAATATTGATTCACAAAATGTGTTAAATAATCAACTAATTACTATTGTAGTTAGTCCTCAAGAATATAAGATTCTTAAAGACACACTATTTTTACAAAGTATTAAAAATCTTAAGAATATAAACTTAATTGTAGATAATAAATTAAGCATAAATGATGTAATTAGATCAAGCTGGTTATTAATGACAGCTCATTCATCACATAATTTAACTCTTAAAGATTTATCGTGGAAAAAAGTGAAGAAGTAAAACTACTTAAAGATAAATCATTATTATGTCAAATCAAAAATTAATTACAGGTGAAACAATTAAGTTTCAAAAAACTCAAGAAGCCGAATGGATCGATCTTCTTCGTTATCCTTTAGCTACAGAAAAAGCCAGTAATCCATTTCTAAAAAATTATTACACTTTTGTTGTAGATCCAAAAGCTGATAAAGAAACTATCAAAGCTGCTTTTGAATACGTGTTTAGTGTAAAGGTTATCAGTGTAAATACATTAATGATGCCAAAAAAATCAAGACGTCGTAGACAATTCGAAGGATATCTGCCTGTATATAAAAAGGCAATTTTAAAACTAGCACCTGAGTATAACCTTGATTTCTTTGGAATGGAAAAAACAAGTTTAGGAATCTAAAAATTTATGGGAATTTTATTTTTTAAAGCATATACCCCTAGTACAAGACATGCTGTCCGACCAGATTTCAAGGAATTAACCGGAACAAAGCCTACAAAGTCTTTAATCGTGAGTTCACATTCTTCAAAAGGAAGAAATAATCAAGGAAAAATTACTATAAGACACAGGGGTGGTGGCCATAAACGTCGTTATAGATTAATTGATTTTAAACGTAGTAAAAGAAATTTGTTTGGTAAAGTTGTAAGTATTGAATACGATCCAAATCGTAACGCAAGAATTGCGTTAATTCAGTATAACGATGGTGAAAAACGCTATATTTTATATCCGGAGTCAGTAAAAACCGGAAATCAAATTGAAGCTGGACCTAATTCAAGTTTAAATATTGGTAATTCATTACCATTAGAAAATATCCCATTAGGATACGATGTTCACAACATTGAATTGTTTCCAAATAAGGGTGGTCAAATTGCTCGTTCAGCTGGAAGTTCTGCTAGAATTCTTGCAAAAGAAGGTGATTATGTAACCTTAAAGCTTCCTTCCAAGGAAGTTCGTTTAATACCAAAAAGTTGTTATGCAACAATTGGAAAAGTTGGTAATGCATCACACATGAACTTAACTTTAGGTAAAGCCGGTCGTAAAAGATGGTTAGGTAGTAGACCTACAGTTCGTGGAGTTGTTATGAATGCATGCGATCACCCACATGGCGGAGGTGAAGGAAGATCTCCAATTGGTCGAAAACATCCTTGTACACCTTGGGGTAAACCAGCATTAGGTGTCAAAACACGAAGCAAGAAAAAATCTACTTCGATTTTTATCATCCGAAAACGTCCTTAGAATAAAAAATTAAATTGGAGTTTAATTTATGATACGATCGACACGAAAAGTACCCTTTGTTGCATATCACTTATTTAAAAAAATTAATAATTTAAAAGACACTACAAAATCTGACACAATTAAAACGTGGTCTCGTGCATCTGTAATTTTACCAAGTATGGTAGGGTTTACAATTGCTGTCTATAACGGAAAGCAACATGTTCCTTTATTTATAAATGATCAATTAATTGGACATAGATTAGGCGAATTTGTACCTACAAAAACATTTCGCTCACATAAAGTAAAAACAAGTGATAGAAAAGCTAAGCGTAAATAGAATTTAATTTTATAACGCATATAAAAAGAAATTTTTAATTGATTAATCAAGTAGAACACAACTTGAAATTTTAAAATATTAGGAGATAGCCATGAATCTTGGATCCAAGCCAAGTTTAAAAACTTTAACAAAGCGTGCTATACGAAAACGAAAAGAACAGCAAATTCCTTTAAGTGCAAATGCTAAAGCAAAAATTATTAGAATGTCACCTTTAAAAGTCAGAAGAGTTTTGAGGCAAATTCAGGGTTGTTCATATGAAGAAGCTTTGATCTTATTACGTTTTCTTCCATATCGTGCATGTCACCCAGTTGCAAAAGTTCTAAAATCAGCTGCAGCAAATGCGTTAAGTAAATATTCTGTTCCTCGTTCTTATTTACAAATCGAGAAAGCTTTTGTTGATAAAGGGCCTACTATGAAGCGCATAAGACCACGTGCAAAAGGAAGAATGTACCCAATTAGAAAACGTACATCACATATATCTATTGTAGTTAAATCAACTTTTTCGAGATATGAAAACGACGTAAAAGGTAATTTTTTACCAGTTTCAATAGGTTAAATATTACAAGAGCACGAGAGAATATAAAAAAATTTAATACGAATAACTCACATTAAGGAGAAATATTTTGGGTCAAAAAGTTCATCCTATCGGTTTTCGGTTAGGAATTACCGAGGAACACAAATCAAAGTGGTACGCTAAATTTTCAGATTACAGTAAGCAACTAAAAGCTGATGATGAGTTAAGAACTATATGGTCAAATTTGCTTAAAGAAGTAAGTAAAAAACAACTAAATGAAGTAACTGACCGTACAAATTTATTAATTACTTATCCACCAACACGAGACCAAATTCATCTCACTATTTACACAGTAAATCCAGAAATTTTAATTTCGGATCTTAAAAATTTACCTTATAAGATACGATTTTCACAATCTTTAGGACAACAATTAAATAAACGAAATCTAGTAATCGTTTTAAAGAAAGTTAAGTTTCCTAATATAAATGCTGGGTTTATAGCCCAATCATTAGCGAAAAAATTAGAAAAAAGAATGCCCTTTAGAAGAGCCGTGCGAACAATTCTAGCTGATTTTAAAAAAGGTGCGAAGCAAGCCAAACTTGATCCACGACAAAAAGGGATTAAAGTTCAAGTTGCTGGACGTTTAAATGGTGCAGAAATTGCAAGGACAGAATGGGTACGTGAAGGAAGAGTCCCACTTCATACATTACAAGCAAGATTAGATTACGCAACTGAAAGAGCACACACAATATATGGTATATTAGGTATCAAAATTTGGATGTGTAAAGGCTAAAATTTAGTTAAAAATTGTAACTGAAAATTTTACGTTTTAATTACAAATAAAAAAATATGTTAAGTCCAAAACGAACAAAATTTCGTAAACAACAAAGAGGTCGTTTACGTGGAAGAATTATACAAAAAAAACATTTAGTTTTTGGTCAATTTGGTTTACAAGCTCAAGAACCTGTATGGTTAACTGCAAGACAAATTGAAGCAACAAGAAGAACAATTACAAGATATACAAAACGTGGTGGTAAATTATGGATTATGGTTTTTCCTGATAAACCTATAACAGCACGAGCTGAAGAATCTCGTATGGGCTCTGGTAAAGGTGCTCCACAGTATTGGGTAGCGGTTGTTAAACCAGGTAAAGTTCTTTTTGAATTATCTGGTGTTCCTACTCCAATTGCCGAACAAGCACTTCGAATGGCAGCATACAAATTACCAATTAAAACAAAATTAATTCGTGCTGAGGAGACTAATTAAAACTATGGCTTTACCTAAATACAAAGATTTAATAAATTATGAATTAGACGAAATCGATTTACAATTAGTAAAAGCAAAAAAAGAGCTTTTATTTTTACGTATTCAAAAAGCAAATTTTTCACGTTTTTCTCCACATTTGATGACTCACACAAGGCATCAAATTTCACAATTATTAACACGTAAGCGCTCCCTACAAACGAGTAGCATTCGTGCGAAATAATTATAAAATTTAAAAATTAAAACTCATAAATATGGGACTGAAAGAGAAGTTTGGCATTGTAGTAAGTACGAAAATGCAAAAAACAATTGTTGTGCTTGTTGAAAATAAGTTTCGTCACCCACGTTATGCAAAAACTATGGTTAAAACAAAGCGTTATCTTGTACATGATGAAGATAATGCCGCTAAACTAGGTGATAAAATAGTTATTATACAAACGCGACCTTTAAGTAAAAATAAATCTTGGAAGTTAGAACGTATATTACTTAACTCAAATGCGGAGAGTATATAATTATGATTCAACCACAAACATATCTCAGTGTTGTTGATAATACTGGTGCAAAAAAATTAATGTGTATTCGAGTTTTAGGTAGCAATCGTCGATATGGTAGAATTGGAGATATCATTATTGGTGTTGTTAAAGAAGCAGTTCCAAATATGCCAATTAAAAGATCAGACGTTGTTCGTGCTGTTATTGTCAGAACACGACAACCAGTACAAAGGGCTGATGGTATGTCTCTTCGTTTTGATGATAATGCTGCAGTAATTATAAATACTGAAAATAATCCTAGGGGAACAAGAGTATTTGGTCCAGTAGCACGTGAAATTAGAGAAAAAAACTTTGTAAAAATAGCTTCTTTAGCTTTTGAGGTGGTTTAATTTCTAATACAAAATTTGTTCATAAAAGACTAGGTTAACAATATGACACATGAATATAAAAAAATTTATCAAAATCGAATTAAGTCTACTTTAAAAGAAAAATTCGAATATACCAATGATCATAATATACCTAAACTAGTTAAAATTCAGTTAAATCGTGGATTAGGCTTAGGTGCACAGAATAGGATGGTTCTTCAAAAAACAATTGAAGAAATAAGACTTATAACAGGTCAACAACCAATTGTCACAAAAGCAAAAAATTCGATTGCTGGATTTAAAACTCGCGAAGGTATGGATTTAGGTGTCACAGTGACATTAAGAAATGATTTAATGTATGCTTTTCTTGAAAAGTTAATTCATTTAGTTTTTCCAAGAATTAGAGATTTTAGAGGTCTAAACCCAGATAGTTTTGACGAACATGGTAATTATAACTTAGGAATTCGCGAACAGTTAGTTTTCCCCGATATTGATTATAACATGATAGATCAAATTCGAGGATACAACATATCAATTATTACAAGTGCTAAAACGGCAGAAGAAAGTCGTTTATTATTAAAAGAATTTGGATTCCCTTTTAGAAAATCATCTAATGTATAAGAAATATGAAAACTGATACAATCTCTGACATGTTAACCCGAATTAGAAACGGGAATCTTGTTGGTCATAAAGTAGTTAAAATTGATTCTACTAGAATGACTTATTATATAACACGTCTATTACGAACAGAAGGTTTTATTAGCCAGTACGAAACTGTTGTAAAAGAAGGGCGTCGTTATATTTTTATATATTTAAAATACTCAGTTAATCCTACTCGTCCGTTAATAAGAGGATTAAAAAGAGTTAGTAAACCAGGTTTAAGAGTATACGTAAGTAGCAACCAAATACCAATTGTACTAGGTGGACAAGGGATTGCTATTTTGTCTACTTCACAAGGTATTATTACAAATATCAAAGCAAAAGAACTTGGAATTGGTGGTGAATTATTATGTTACGTATGGTAAGGAAATAACAATATGTCAAGAATAGGCAAACAAATTATTAAAATACCTGCAGGTGTTAATATTCAATTGACTGAAACAAATGTACAGGTAAAAGGCCCTAATGGTGAAATATCTCGCGATATACCCAATTGCTTAAGGGTTATTTTCAACAAAGATGAAAATACCTTACAAATCTTAAGAAAGAATGAGAATATATCATCTCGCGAAGTTCATGGTCTATTTAGATCATTAGTTTCTAATATGGTAATTGGAAGTTCAACTGGTTTTACAACAATCTTAGAACTGAAAGGTGTTGGTTATAAAGCTAATATGGATAAAACAACTCTTAATTTATCGGTAGGCTATACTCATCCGATTAGAATTGACGCACCAGAGGGAATTCAAATTAGTGTTGAGGCTAATACAACTATCAAAATTAGTGGGATAAATAAAGAAAAGGTAGGCTTAGTTGCTCAACAAATTAGATCAACAAGACCACCAGAGCCTTACAAAGGTAAAGGTGTTTTATATCAAGGCGAAGTTATTCAAAGAAAAGTAGGAAAGTCTAGTAAATAGTATGAAAAAGATAAAAGGAAATCCCCAACGTCCACGTCTTGCTGTTTTTAGATCAAATCGTCATTTGTATGCCCAGGTAATTGATGACCAGAATCAAAAAACATTATTTGCATGTTCAACTTTAGACCCATCTATAAAACCTTTGATTACAACAGGTCAAAATTGTAAAGCGGCTCGTTTAGTTGGTGAACAACTAGGGAAAGCATTAATTCAGCATAATCTTATAAATGTAGTCTTTGATAGACGTTTTAGACCTTATCATGGAAGAATCCAAGCATTCGCTGATGGAGCTCGTAAAATGGGCTTACAATTTTAATAACTTCGTGAACAAAAAGGAACCATTATAATCATGAAGAATGAAAATCAAAAAGGTATTAATCATAAGGTAATTGAGATTAGACGAGTTTGCAAAGTGAGTAAAGGTGGGAAATCATTAAACTTTCGTGCTTTAATCGTCGTTGGTAACCAAAAAGGAATTGTAGGTTTAGGAATTGGTAAAGCCAGTCAAGTATTAAATGCTATTAAAAAAGGACAATCTAGAGCAATACAAAATCGTATTCAGATTGCAATGACACGAACAAAAACAATTCCACATAAAAGTGAAGCAAACTTCGGAGCTGCTCAAGTTATGTTAAGGCCAGCTGCACCAGGATCAGGAGTTATTGCTGGTGGAGCTATTAGAACGGTTTTAGAAACAGCTGGTATTAAAAATATTTTGGCAAAACAGCTAAGATCTAAAAATAAAATTAATAATGCTCGTGCCACTTTAGTTGCTTTAAGTAATTTAAGATTTATTACTGTAACTGCGAAGGATAGAGGCCTAAGTTTAGAAAAATTAACTGGGCGAAAATCTTACGAAGAACTTAAAGATGTAAAGCCTTAATCTAAAAGTAACTAAAGAATATGAGGATAGTATTACTAAAAATAAAGGTCAATATCAATGAATAAATTTAGCACCATGCTAGCAAATATGTTCTCTGCCGAAAAGCTTAGAAAATCCGCGCAGGATAGATTGCTTTCTTTATTTGTTGTAGGTGCCTGTCTTCGTTTTTTATCTAAGATTCCTCTTCCCTGTATTGATTATTCGCTTTTACCAACGTCCAATCGTCCATGTTTTTTAGCCTTAGGTGTATTGCCATTGGTTCAAGCTTCTTTACTTGTTCAAGTGTTTAACAGTGTAAAACCAAAATCAGAAGATGATGACTTTGATAAATATCAAAAAATTCAAAAACAGGTTAAAATTGTTAGCGCATTTATTGCTATCCTAGTAAGTGTTGGACAAGTAAGAGCTCTTTCACCAGTTATGTACAGTTATACCTTAATGAGTAAGTTCATTTTGGGAACAACCTTAGTAACAGGAGGATTAATATTAATTTGGATTAGCGAATGGGTTTCTGAGTCATTTTCAATAAGTGGATCTGTCGTTGTTTTAACGTTTACTAGCGTTATTGATGATGTTATAAGGCTTACTTTAGAAGCTAGTAACCTAGATAATAAACCAAGAATTATTCTTGGTTTTTATATCTTAGCTGTAGCGGCATTTACAACTTTTATTTCAAAGTCTACAGTAGAATTTCCAATACTTTCTTCAAAACAATCCTATTCTGAACAGTCAAAACCTAGTTTATTACCTTTTGCGATAAATCCAGGGGCTGTTATGGGTTTAGTCTCTGCGGAATCTCTATTACGATTAATCCAGTCTGGATTTAACCAAATAAGTTTTATAAGTCTTGGTCCTACTTTAATAGGTATTCTTATTAGTCTACTACGTTTTGTATTTATTATAACTTTTAGTTATTACTGTTCAAAATTACAGGTTGATAGTGATAAAGTGTCTAAAGAGCTTATTACAATGAACATGACTATTCTAAGAAAATCTCCAGGTCAAGAAACACAAAATTACTTGGAAGACGAACTTAAAAGGACTTATTTATCAGCTGGGCTTATGTTAGCACTGTTAGTAGGAGTTTCCGATATACTTGATAATTATTATCCAACAATCGGCTTAAAATCAAATTTAAGCTCTTTACTTATTTTATTCGGAACAATGCTCGATTTAGAAGATCGACTTTTTGATTTAGGACTAAAAAAAGCTTAATCTGATATTTTCAAAATCTATACATATATATACATAAACTATTAAAAATGAAAGTAAGACCATCAGTAAAAAAAATGTGTGAAAAATGTCGTCTAATAAAACGTGCAGGTGTAATTAGAGTTATCTGTGTTAATAAAAAACACAAACAGAGACAAGGTTAATTTATTTTAAACTAATAAAAAATTTATGATAAGAATTGCAGGAGTTGATTTACCAGACACAAAATCAATAGAGATTGCATTAACTTATATCTATGGAATTGGACGAACAAGATCAAAAGAAATTCTTAATTCCCTTGATATAAATCCTGAAACAAAAACAAAAGCTTTAACAGATAATGAGATTAGTGGTTTACGCGAACGTATTGAAAAAAATTATACGACTGAAAGTGATTTAAAACGCTTAGTTGCTTTAAATATAAAACGTTTGGTAGAAATTAATTGTTATAGAGGAAGACGTCATATACAAGGACTCCCTCTTCGAGGACAACGTACTAGAACAAATTCTCAGACTAGAAAAAAAACCGCAGGTAAACAATCGAGTCGACGTTTCAAATAAATTTAAGACTTAAAAGAATATTAAAATATTAAATTTATTTGTATTTTAACTTAAAATTAGGACAAAAACCTATGAACCAAAAGCTGAATAAAGGAAAGCGAAAGATAAACCTATCATTAGGCTTTGCATGCATTCATTCTACTTTTAATAATACGATTATCTCTATAACAGATCCAAAGGGTAATGTAATTACTTGGGCTTCGGCAGGAAGTAGCGGCTTTAAAGGGAGTCGTAAAAAAACTCAATATGCAGCACAAATGGCAGCAAAAAATGCGAGTGCTAAAGCTTTAAAACTAGGTATAAAAAAAGTAGGTGTAATTTTGAATGGACCAGGTAACGGTCGTGAAATTGCTATAAAAGGTATCCATGCAACTGGCTTAGAGATTATATCCATTGAAGACAAAACTGGCGTTCCTCATAATGGTTGTCGGGCACCAAAAAGAAGACGTGTATAGTAACCTGTCAAAATTTAGAAAAAATTAAAATACTTTAACCATGAAAACCGAAAAACGGAAATTAGTTATTGAAATTGAAAAACGTACTGTTGATAAAAGAACAGGACATATTTCGTTTCAATTTCGTATAGGACCTTTTAAAAAAACAATGGGTACAACTGTAGGAGCAGCGTTAAGACGAACATTACTATCTCTTTCAAAGACAGTTGCTATTACAAGTGCTTGTGGAAATTTTAATGACGGGAATAGTATAAGGGAGGATTTATTTGAACTTTCATTAAATCTACAACGAATACATATAAAATCATCTTTTTTCCCTTACATAGGAACAGCACGTATAAAAAAAACTGGTCCAGCAATAATTACCGCGCAAGATTTACAATTGGAAGATGGTTTAGAAGTTGTTAACCCATATCAATATATTTGTACTTTAAATAGTTCCTATTCACTAGATTTACACTTAATGATAAGTTCTTCAGAGACTAATCAGGGCTCTGATTATATTGATCCAATTAACCCGATTAAACTAACAAATAAGAACTTACTAAAACTCAGAGAAAATGATATTAATAGCATCTTTGGTAATAGTAATGAAAATAATTTTTTGAAAACTTTAAAAAAAAGTAATACAAAATCAAACTTACTTAACCAAAACAATAACTATGATGTTTCAACTAAAAAATCTGAAAAATTAATAAATAATTTAAAAACGCTCAACAATACACATGGCGATGTTCTTGGAACAAAGTTAAAAGATAGTAAAATTAAAGTAAGTCCATCCCAAAAACTCCCTCTTGATATCATTGTTGTAGATCCAATATATTCTTCAATTCAATCATGTGGTTTTGATGTTATCCAAACTACAAACTCATCTGTAGTAGAATATGAAGAACTTATAAAAAGAGGAGTTACTGATACGGAAGAATTTTTAAGGTTTGTCGTAATAAGTAGAGGTGATTTAGAACCAGCTATAGCAATTGAGCTTGCAGTTAATGAATTGAAAGATACATTAACTATTTTAGAACTCATTCCGCATATTTATGCTAGTGAGAAAAATCTTTTGTTATCTTTAGAGGTAGGTTCTCAATATATTCTTGCCCACCAAGTTAGAGATAATATTGTAGACTCCTATACTACTGAAGTTTTAAAAAATCTTGATTTAAAACATTTGAACTTGCCTACTAATCTTGAATTGTGCCTTAGAAGGGAAGGATTTGTAAGTCTAAAGAGTCTAATTTCTACACCTCTCGAGTTATTAAAACGAATTGGTTTAAATGAAAACGATTTAATCACTATAGAAAAATCTTTGAATTTAATTGGTCTATCTATAAATCTTGATAAAAATTTGAAATGGGAATTGATTCCAAGTTCATTACCACTTTAAAATTTTGTTAATTACTTACATTGAGCAAATATAAAATTTTAAAACCTATCTAAAACATGAATGATACGTATATACCCTTAGGAAAATATAGAGAAAAAAGTTGGTATTTAGTCGACGCACAAGACCAAACACTTGGTCGATTATCAACGCAGATTGCAAATTTAATTCAAGGTAAAACTCAAGTAAGTTATACTCCAGGTAGTGATAGTAAAGTATATGTGGTCGTTGTTAATGCCGATAAAATAAAAGTTACCGGTAATAAATTAAAACAAAAATTTTATTACACGCATACAGGTAAACCTGGTGAATTAAAAACAAGATCTTTAGCTGAATTACTCTCACGCTTTCCTTATAGAGTAATTGAACTAGCTGTAAAAAGAATGTTACCTAATGGATTTGAGAAATCTGATTTAGCTAAGCGATTACGAGTTTATGCTGGAAATGAGCATCCACATAAAGCACAAAAACCAAAAGAAATTACCTTCGGGAAATAATAATATAAATTATGGTAAAGTTTGAAAAGAATAATGTAGTTGCCAGCGGTGTAGGCCGTAGAAAAAGTGCGTCAGCACTTGTTAAAATTCTTCCAGGTACAGGAGAGATTACTGTCAATCAAAAGCCTGGTATTGAATATTTTCATGCAATAGCTCACGGTTTAGGTATTTGTAGAACACCACTTGAAATTTTCCAGTCTGATAAAGCATATAATATTATTATCGAAGTTTCTGGTGGTGGTTTGCAAGGTCAAACGCAAGCAATTAGACTAGCAGTAGCAAAAGCAATTTCAAGTTTAGATAATGACAAAAGAACTAAACTTAGACATTTAGGATTATTGAGTCGTGATACTAGAATAAAAGAACGTAAAAAATGTGGCTTAAAAAAAGCACGTAAAGCGCCGCAATACTCTAAACGTTAATTAATATGCCAAAAAAAAATATTCATCCAAATTGGTTCGAAAAAACAAAAGTTTATTGTGATGGTAAAGAAATTATGACAATATCATCTACTAAACCTGAGTTACACGTAGACATATGGTCAGGAAATCATCCTTTCTTTACTGGCTCACAAAAAATTATTGACACTGAAGGTCGTGTAGAACGATTCTTAAAAAAATATAATATGGAATCAGAGGAGGACAATAAATAAATTATGCCAACGGTTCAACAACTAATTAGAAATGAACGCCTGAGCGTTGCAAAAAAAAGCAAAGCCGCTGCTTTGAAAGCCTGTCCACAAAGGCGAGGTGTATGTACACGAGTGTACATTGTTACACCAAAAAAACCTAACTCTGCAATGCGAAAAGTAGCTCGAATTAGATTGACATCCGGATTTGAAGTTACTGCGCATATTCCTGGTGAAGGTCATAACTTACAAGAACATTCAGTTGTTCTTATTAGAGGTGGTCGTGTAAAAGATTTACCTGGTGTTCGTTACAGAGTTGTTCGTGGAGCATTAGATACAGTAGGTGTTACTAAAAGAATGCAAGGTCGTTCAAAATACGGTGCTCGTAAACCTAAAAAAAACTAACCTAGAAAATAATTAAAATGTCAAGACGAAAAAGAATTAGAAAACGTCTACCTGGTCCAGATCCCGTTTACAATAGCTATCTTGTAAGTTTATTAAGCTTACGTGTACTTAAAAGTGGCAAAAAGCAGTTAGCAGAGAGAATTGTCTATAGGGCTTTAGATTATGTTAAACAAAAAACAAGTATTGAAGGTCTTGTAACTTTAGAAAAGGCTGTTCAAAATGTAAGCCCTATAGTAGAATTAAAACCAAAAAGAATCGGTGGTGCAACATATCAAGTTCCAATTGAAGTAAAACGCCTTAGAGCTACAAACTTAGCTTTAAAATGGATTTTGAAATTTTCACGTGATAGATCTGGTAAAAATATGTCATTTAAACTAGCTCGTGAATTAATGGATGCTTCAAAAGGGATAGGAAACTCTATACGTAGACGTGAAGAAGTTCATAAAATGGCTGAAGCAAATAAGGCATTTAGTTTCTTTAAAACTAAAAAGTAGAAAATATAATTTAATTATTAAATTGATTCAATTACAATTTAAATAAACAAAAAAGGAATAAAAAAAAAAAATGGCTCGCGAAAAGTTTGAACGTACAAAACCTCATGTAAATATTGGTTCAATTGGTCATGTTGAACGTACAAAACCTCATGTAAATATTGGTACAATTGGTCATGTAGACCATGGTAAGACAACACTAACAGCTGCGATTACAAGTACACTTTCTCTTTTAGGAGATTCGAAAGCTAAAAAATATGATGACATTGATGCAGCTCCAGAAGAAAAAGCACGTGGTATTACAATTAACACAGCCCATGTAGAATACCAGACAGAAACACGTCATTATGCGCATGTGGATTGTCCCGGCCATGCGGATTATGTAAAAAATATGATTACCGGTGCTGCTCAAATGGATGGAGCGATTCTTGTTGTTTCAGCAGCTGATGGGCCAATGCCTCAAACACGTGAGCATATTCTTTTAGCAAAACAGGTAGGTGTACCTCATATTGTTGTATTTTTGAATAAAGCAGATCAAGTTGATGATGATGAGCTTCTGGAGTTAGTAGAACTTGAGGTGCGTGAGTTACTATCAAACTATGATTTCCCTGGTGAAGAAATACCTTTTGTTTCAGGGTCAGCTTTAATGGCTTTAGAAGCCGTATCAAATAGTACTGTTACAAAACGTGGTGAAAACCAATGGGTCGATAAAATTTTTGATCTAATGGATGCTGTTGATAGTTACATTCCAACACCAGTTCGTGATGTTGATAAAACATTCTTAATGGCTGTTGAAGATGTATTTTCAATTACAGGCCGTGGTACAGTTGCAACAGGAAGAATTGAACGTGGTACTGTTAAAGTTGGTGAAACAATTGAAATTGTTGGTATTGTAGAAACAAAAACAACAACGGTTACTGGTTTAGAAATGTTCCAAAAAACACTGGATGAAGGGTTTGCTGGAGATAATATCGGTATTTTATTACGTGGTGTTCAAAAAGGTGATATTCAAAGAGGAATGGTTTTGGCTAAACCAGGTACTATTAAACCACATAAACGCTTTGAAGCCGAAGTTTATATTCTGAAGAAAGAAGAAGGTGGACGTCACACGCCATTTTTACCAGGATATAGACCTCAATTTTATGTTAGAACAACAGACGTTACTGGCAATATTACAGGATTTACTGCTGATGATGGAGCAGCCGCAGAAATGGTAATTCCAGGTGATCGTATTAAAATGACAGCAGAACTAATCTCACCTATTGCTATTGAAGCAGGAATGCGTTTTGCTATTCGTGAAGGTGGCAGAACAATTGGGGCAGGTGTTGTATCAAAAATTTTAGAATAGTTAAAATTATTCTTAATAAAAAGGCTAAAGTATAATATGACGAAAAATGGAGAAATCAATTTTCGTATTCGATTAAAAGCTTATAATTCAAGGGTATTAAGAATAAGTAGTTTGTTACTAGAAAAAGAACTAAAACGACTAGATGACATTTATAGTGGACAAACTCTACTTAAGGGTCCTGTCCGTCTACCTGTAAAAAAACGTTACTACTCATTGTTAAGATCTCCTCACGTTGATAAATCATCACAAGAACAATTTGAAATAAGAAGACATAAATGGATATTCGATATTCAAGTACCTAAAAAAAATTACATTAATCTTTTAAGTACTATTTCATTTCCTCCAGGAGTTGATATTTCTATCTTTTTCAATCAAATAAGTTAAAAAAATTAATAAGATAAAGTTAAGTTAAACTTAACTTTATCTTATTTAAAAGCTTTAAAGCTTAATAAAGCTCATCTTCTTGATTTGTTAAAATTTGGCAATCAGATGCAGGATAAGCAACACAAGTTAATACGAATCCTTCTGCAACTTGATCGTCTTCTAAAAAAGACTGTTCTGATTGATCAATTGTACCACCTACTACACGTCCTGCACAAGTTGAACAAGAACCAGATCTACAAGAATAAGGTAGTTCAAATCCGTTTTCTTCTGCAGCATCTAAAATGTATTCATCGTCATCACAATCAATAAAACGGTTAGCATCTTCAGCATCAGTAGGATAAATAAGTTTTACTTTATATGTTGTTGCCATTGATATATAATTTTCTTTTCCTATAATTTTTTCTAAAATTCTTGATCATTAGATCGGGTTTCGTTTTTGATTATACAAAGTTTTGTAATTTAGTAAAGACTTTTATAAAATTAGTCAGTTTTTAATTGATCACAATTATAATTAAATAAGTTTATTTTTTTTTAATAAACAATAAAAAACTAAACAACAAAATAATTTAGTTTTTTTTTCAAGAAAGTCAAACCATCTAAACGGAGGCGAAAAGAATGGCATTACCTTGGTATCGTGTCCATACCGTAGTATTAAATGATCCTGGAAGACTATTAGCAGTTCACATTATGCATACTGCTTTAGTTTCAGGGTGGGCTGGTTCAATGGCTTTATATGAACTTGCAATTTTTGATCCATCAGATCCTATCTTGAATCCTATGTGGAGACAAGGTATGTTTGTTATGCCTTTTATGACAAGATTAGGTGTAACTGATTCGTGGGGTGGTTGGAGTGTTACTGGTGAAAGTGGCTTAAATCCTGGATTATGGAGTTACGAAGGTGTGGCATTAACACATATCGTACTTTCAGGCCTATTATTCCTTGCTGCTATTTGGCATTGGGTATATTGGGATTTAGATATTTTTAATATCCAAAGATCGGATGAAATATCATTAGATTTACCTAAAGTATTTGGTATTCATCTATTTTTATCAGGTATCCTTTGCTTAGGATTTGGTGCTTTTCATGTGACAGGTTTTTTTGGACCTGGGATCTGGCTATCAGATGCTTATGGTTTAACAGGAAAAGTCCAAGGAGTTGCACCATCTTGGGGTCCTGATGGATTTAATCCATTTAATCCAGGTGGTGTTGCCGCTCATCACATTGCCGCAGGAACATTTGGTATTCTTGCAGGATTTTTCCACATTATTGTGAGACCACCTCAACGTTTATATCGTGGATTAAGAATGGGTAATATTGAAACAGTATTATCTAGTAGTATTGCTGCAGTATTTTTTGCTGCGTTCGTTACATCAGGAACTATGTGGTATGGTTCAGCAACTACACCAATCGAATTATTTGGTCCTACACGTTATCAATGGGACAGTGGATATTTCCAACAAGAAATTGAAAGACGTGTTGAAAATTCAGTTGCTGAAGGATTATCGAAGTCACAAGCATGGGCTCGTATTCCAGATAAACTAGCATTCTATGATTACATTGGAAATAATCCTGCAAAAGGTGGTTTATTCCGTGCAGGTCCAATGAATAAAGGTGATGGTATCGCAGAAGCATGGTTAGGTCATCCAATTTTCACAGATCGTGAAGGTAGAGAACTAACAGTGCGTCGTATGCCAGCATTCTTTGAAACATTCCCGGTTCTTTTATTAGATAAAGATGGTATCATCCGTGCGGATATTCCATTCCGTCGTGCTGAATCTAAATATAGTATTGAACAAGTTGGTGTAAATGTAAATTTCTATGGTGGTAAACTTAATGGTCAAACCTTTAAAGATGCTCCTACTGTTAAAAAATATGCGCGTAAAGCTCAACTTGGAGAAGTATTTGAGTTTGATAGAACAAGTTTAGAATCTGATGGAGTATTTAGAAGTAGTCCAAGAGGATGGTACACATTTGGTCATGCTAACTTTGCTCTTATCTTCTTCCTAGGCCATCTTTGGCACGGAGCAAGAACACTTTATCGTGACGTATTTACTGGTATTGATGCAAGTATTAGTGATCAAATTGAATTCGGTGTACTTCAGAAATTAGGTGACGAAAGTACAAGAAGACAAGGTTTTATTTAAATAGGAAATAAAAAATGGAAGCACTAGTTTACACGTTTTTACTTATAGGAACTTTAATGGTAATCTTCTTTGCAGTTTTCTTTCGTGAACCACCACGTATTATTAGTAAATAACCGTATCATAACAATTGTGTTATGATACGTTAATATTTAATCTTCGTGTTCTTCAAAAGGATCACGAAGGTCTTGAGCGGGTGGGCCAAAAGATACATAAACTGCATAAACCACTATACCAAGCAATAAACATTCTAAGAATGTAACTAAGAGCAAGGCAGAATCCACGCTATCCATTGTGATATTTGTATTCATTTTTATCTACTTGTTCTTTATAAATATAGTTCAACTTATCGAACTAAGATCTACTTAATATTAAATTAGTAAATCTTGGTTTCGTAAGTTTTCCTAAATATATTATAACTTGTCTTCAATCAAGTACTTCATTTTGAAATATTTGATTCTTTTGTTTGTAAGTCTAAAAGGAGAAATAACTAATGACTTTTAAAACCAAGCTAGGAGCAATTTTACGACCTTTAAATTCCGAATATGGAAAGGTTGGACCTGGTTGGGGGAGTACACCAATTATGGGCTTTGTAATGGCTTTATTTCTTGTATTTTTATTGATTATTCTTCAAATTTACAACTCATCACTTATTTTAAATGATGTTGATGTAGATTGGGGCAACTTATCTCGATAAAATTTTGTTACTTTTAAATAAATTTTGAATAACTTTTAAAGTTTACTGGTCATGGAAAATGTTTCCATGACCAATATAAAATTGTTTAAGATGATTTTTTTGTAATAACTTCTTCAACCTCATTAAGTGCGAAATTATTTGTATTTGTTCCAGTATAGTTTACTTTTGTAAACCTAACTAAAACGGGATAACGTAATTTACCTTGATCAACAACTACTACCGTTCCTGATTCATTATACCAATAAGATTCTTTGCGCAAAATTCGAACTGTTGAGCCTTTTTGAATCATTTGAAATTTTTCCCCTGGTTTTTAAGTCTTTATTATCTTAATTAATATTTTTAAAAAAAGGCAGAATACTCAATATGAAAAGTTTTTGAAAATAATTAATTTTGGTTGGAAAAGCGGTATATAATATTAAGTAAGGAAAATATAGTTATATCGTATAACACTTAGAAAAATAGATTATTTCTTAGGAGGATTTGATTTTATGATTGGATTACTTATAGGTAGTGTAGAAAATCTCATTGCAATAGAAAGCGTAAATGATACGGCGACTGCACCAACTTCCATAATTACGTATGGTAGATTTTTAGAATATATTGAAAATGGATGGGTAAAACGTGTCGATTTTTATAATAACTCAAAATTTGCAGTTGTTGAAGCATCTACACCAGAATCTGGTTATAGATCACAACGAATTGGAGTAAACGTTCCTAATAAAGATATTAAACTCATACGTAAGCTTAAAGACTCCGGAATAAATTTTGATGTTCATGCAATAGAACAATCTAATAAGCCATTTGAATTTTTTTCTGTAAATTTTGTTACAGTTTCAATTTTACTTGGTATTATTTTAGGTGGGTATTTTTTATTTAATCGAGCTTCAGATAATTCGGCTAAATCAAGACGTAATTCATCAGGAGGTGGAAACAATCCATTTAATCCTTTTGGTTTCAGACAATTTTTTCAAACCAAGGCAAGATACGATAGTGTACCTGTAACAGGTGTTACCTTTGATGATGTTGCCGGTATTGATGAAGTAAAAGAAGAATTCCAAGAAATCGTTACATTTTTAAAAAAACCAGAACGTTACACTCGAGTTGGTGCAAAAATTCCTAAAGGAGTTTTATTATCAGGACCTCCTGGAACAGGTAAAACACTACTAGCTAAAGCTATTGCAGGCGAGGCCAAAGTCCCTTTCTTTAGTTGTTCAGCATCAGAGTTTGTAGAATTATTCGTCGGAATAGGGGCTTCAAGAATTCGTGACCTTTTTAAAAGAGCTAAAGCAAAAACCCCTTGCATTATTTTTATTGATGAAATAGATGCAGTTGGTAGACAGAGGGGATCTGGAGTTGGAGGTGGTAACGATGAGCGAGAACAAACGTTAAACCAGCTTTTAACTGAAATGGATGGTTTTGAAACAAATAATGGTGTCATAGTAATTGCTGCAACTAACCGTGTAGATATTTTAGATTCAGCTTTATTAAGACCTGGGCGTTTTGATAGACAACTTGTTGTAGGATTTCCAGATTCAAAAGCGCGTTTATCAATTCTTAAAGTTCATGCTAAAGACAAAAAAATAGATGCAGATGTTCAATTAGATACTGTAGCTAAACGTACTCCTGGATTTTCAGGTGCAGATTTAGCAAATGTAATGAATGAAGCAGCAATTCTTACTGCTAGGTACAATGAAAAATCAATAACTGTAAAACGCTTAAATGAAGCGCTTGATAAGGTAACGGGTGGTATTCCTAAACCCCCAATGGAAGAAAATCGTTACAAACGTATCTTAGCATATCATGAAGTAGGTCATGCATTAACAGCATCTTTACTTGAATACCATGATCCTGTTGAAATGGTTTCTTTAATACCTCGTGGTCGTACAAAATCTTCAACAACTTATGTACCAAGTGAAGAAACTATGTACTCTAGAAATCAATTATTAACACGTTTAGTTTCGCTCTTAGCAGGTAGAGCTGCAGAGGAAGTAGTATTCGGAAAAGCTGAAGTAACGACTGTAGGTGTGGATGATATTCAACGTGCAACTTTTTTAGCTCGACAAATTGTTACAGAGTATGGTATGTCGCCATTAGGCCCTGTTGCACTAGAAGATCAACAACCAAGAGACGCTATGATGCGTGGTTCAAGTCAAGGTTATTCTGAAGAACTAACTACATTAATTGATACAATGGTTAGACTTCATATTGAGCATGCTTACAACGAGGCGTTATCAATCATTCAAGAAAATCGTATTTTATTAGATAAGTTAGTTAACAAAATAATCCAAAAAGAAACTTTAGAAGGCTATGAAATAAGAAGTTTATTAGCTGAGGCAAAACCAATTCGTCTGATTTTACCTTCAAGCAAACTGAGACAAAATTCTCCTGTTGTTGAACTAATTAGAGAAGAAATGGAAGAATTATTAAATACGGAGAAGTACATTGAAAAAATAAAATCTATAAAATCACAAGAAGACGAAGAAAAAATTCTTGAAGATGTTATGTCTGAAGCTTCTACTAGAGTTGAAAAAAGTAATAAATTAGCGTCAGTAATCAATTTATTAGCTGCTGAAAATAAATAAAAATTATAGTCAGAGCTATGTATGGAGTTATTCATAGCTCTGACTATAAAAAAGAGTTGTTACTTGACATAAAAAAGAAACTACCGGGATTGACGGGACTCGAACCCGCAACTTCCGCCGTGACAGGGCGGTACTCTAACCAATTAAGCTACAACCCCTTATTTGCATTAAGTTTTTTATAACACTTTACAGACTAAATATAAATAAGCCTAGGAGAGAAAGGGATTCGAACCCTCGGTACAATTAAGCTTGTACAACAGATTAGCAATCTGCCGCTTTCGACCACTCAGCCATCTCTCCATTTATTATTTTTACGTTGGCTTTGGCGGGACTTGAACCTGCGACCTTGGGCTTATGAGTCCCCTGCTCTAACCACTGAGCTACAAAGCCTTTCATTTTTATATAGTTTACTAAAAACTATGATAGCTTGAATTTTATTTTAAAATAAAGCTGTTAACTCCTATTTAACTAAGATTTATTAAGAAATTTATTTACGTACAAAAAATTTCGAAAAATAGCATATATAATTTGTAAATTTTTAAATGGACTCTAAAAATATTGATATTCAAGAATTAAAAAAAACTTATAAAATTAATGAAAGCTTACAAAAATTAGATGATGATCTTATTGGTTTACAATCAGTAAAAAAAAGAATTACTGAAATTACGGCTATTCTTTTCATGGATAAAATACGCCAGGATTTTGGATTAAGCAAATATTATCCCGGCTTACATATGTCGTTTACAGGCAGTCCAGGTACAGGGAAAAGTACTGTTGCTTCAAGAATGGCCGAATTATTGCAAAATCTTGGATATTTATCACGTGGGCAACTAGTTGTGGTAAGTAGAGACGATCTTGTAGCTCAATTTGTGGGTCAAACAGCACCAAAAACAAAAGATGTGCTAGAAAAGGCTATGGGTGGTGTTTTACTAATTGACGAGGCCTATTATCTTTATAAACCTAACAATGAAAAAGACTATGGTGGTGAAGCAATTGAAATGATATTACAAGTAATGGAAAATAATCGTACTGATATCGTTTTAATATTCGCGGGATATAGTGAACCAATGAAACTTTTTTATCGATCAAACCCAGGGTTGTCATCTCGTGTTGCACATCATATTGATTTTCCAGATTATAGTCGCGAAGAACTTTTAACAATTGCAAAATTACTTTTTGAAGAAAGACAATATCAAATGAGCTTTTATGCCGAAGAAGTCTTTATAAAGTATTTAGATTTAAGACGTCAACTTCCGTTATTTGCAAATGCAAGGAGTATTAAAAATATTGTAAACCGTGCTTGTTTTAGATTAGCTTCACGTGTAATGGGTCAAACAAATTTATTTACATATAAAAGTTTAATTAATATTACACCATATGATTTAATATTAAGTAGTTTGTTTCTTAAAGGTTTAAAAACAATACCAATGACAAAACAAGGGTACAAAGATGAAAATGTTGTATTTGCTAGTTTTGATATGAACAAAAAATCAGACGAAATTACTAGAGATCCTAAAACCTTTACTCTATTTGTCTGGAAAAATTTTGAATAGAGATATGTAATGTATTTATTTTCCGGTTTAATTGTGTATTAGATTATTTAATTAATTTTATGGGAAAAGTTTATGACTGGTTTGAAGAAAGATTAGAAATTCAAGCCATAGCTGATGATATTACTAGTAAGTATGTTCCACCACACGTTAACATTTTTTACTGTTTTGGTGGAATTGTATTAACATGCTTTCTTGTTCAAGTGGCAACAGGATTTGCTATGACATTCTATTATAGACCAACTGTTACTGAAGCATTTGCATCAGTTGAATACTTGATGACAGATGTAAATTTTGGTTGGCTTATAAGATCAATTCATAGATGGTCTGCAAGTATGATGGTAATGATGATGGTTCTCCATGTTTTCCGTGTATACTTAACTGGTGGTTTTAAAAAACCAAGAGAACTAACATGGACAACAGGTGTTTTACTATCAGTTGTAACAGTATCATTTGGTGTAACTGGTTACTCATTACCATGGGATCAAGTAGGCTATTGGGCTTGTAAAATTGTAACAGGTGTACCTGAAGCAATTCCAGTTATAGGATCTCCTTTAGTAGAACTTTTAAGAGGTGGTGTAAGCGTTGGTCAAGGAACTTTAACAAGATTCTATAGTTTACATACATTTGTATTACCTTTAATAGCTGCGGTATTAATGTTAATGCATTTCTTAATGATCCGTAAACAAGGTATTTCTGGTCCACTTTAAAGAGTTAAAATTTTACTAAAAGGAGAAAAACTATGTCAGTTATAAAAAAACCTGATTTAACTAACCCGGTTCTACGTGCCAAATTAGCTAAAGGTATGGGCCATAATTATTATGGAGAACCAGCATGGCCAAATGATCTTTTATACATTTTCCCAGTAGTTATTTTAGGGACATTTGCACTAGTAATTGGTTTATCAGTATTAGAACCTTCAGCTTTAGGTGAAAAAGCAGACCCATTTGCAACTCCATTAGAAATTCTTCCTGAATGGTATTTCTTCCCTACATTTAATTTATTACGTGTTTTACCTAATAAGTTATTAGGAGTATTAGCAATGGCATCTGTACCAGCTGGATTACTTACAGTTCCATTTATTGAGAATATTAATAATTTCCAAAATCCATTCCGCAGACCAATTGCATCCGCAGTATTCTTATTTGGTACTTTTGTTGCTATTTGGTTAGGTATTGGTGCTTGTTTACCTATTAATAAAGCTATTACTTTAGGATTATTTTAAAAAATTAATTCTCGATGTAATAAGTTTTGATATTAGCTAGTATTTTACTAGCTAATATCAAATTAAGTCTATTTTTTATTTTAACGTAACTTTACCACCCGCCTCTTCTAATTCTTTTTTCATATTATCAGCTTCTGCTTTTGATGCTTTTTCTTTAATTGTTTTTGGTGCAGATTCAACTAAATCTTTCGCTTCTTTTAGACCTAATCCTGTTAATGTTCGTACAATTTTTAAAACACCCAATTTTTTATCCGCCGGAGGAGCCTCAGCTAAAATTACATCGAATTCGCTTTTTGCTTCTTCAACTGCTGCTGGAGTAGCAGCGGGCGCACCAGCCATGACAACACCAGCTGAAACTTGTGAAGCATCAATATTAAAAGTTTTTTCTAGTTTTTCAACTAAATCAGATACTTCAATAAGTGTAAGGCTTTTTAGATCTTCTAAAATTTGTTCAGTTTTTGTAGACATATGTAAGTTTGTTTATACTTTTGAATGAAATAAGCATTCAATAAAAATTGAATTTTTTATAATAATGAATAATCTAATTCAATAGATGGTCCCATCGTACTGCAAATATAAAGTTTTTTAAGATATTTACCTTTTGCACCACTAGGTTTATTCTGCATAATAGATTTATAAACGGTCAAAAAGTTTTCTTGTAACTGAGTCACTGGAAAGTCTACTTTACCAAAGTTAATATGCACAATTCCAGTTTTATCAACACGATATTCTAGTTTACCTCTCTTAAACTCTTGAATAGCAGTAACAATATCTTTAGTTACGGTACCAGCTTTTGGAGATGGCATTAAACCTTTTGGTCCTAAAACACGTCCTAATTTTGCTATTTTAGGCATCATATCTGGCTCGGCAATCAGAACATCAAAATCTGTATAACCTGCATTAATAGCTTCAATTAAATCATCAGACCCAATTCGTTCTGCACCTACATCAGCTGCTTTTAATGAGCTATCTGAACTTGTGATAGCTACAACTTTTATATTACGCCCTGTTCCATGTGGTAAAACAACAGTAGCACGTAGCTGTTGATCGGCATACTTAGGGTTTAAATTTAGGCAAAAGTGCACTTCACTTGACTCAACAAATTTTGCTGTTGCAGTTTGTTTTAGTAAACTTAAAGCTTCCTCTAAAACGTATGGTTTGGGCTGAGTTAAATTTTTAACTTCTTTAAATCTTTTTGACATGCGTTGCATATATTTTCTCCTTAAGAATCTTGGATTGTAATTCCCATATTCTTAGCTGTTCCCTCTATTATTTTTATTGCTGCGTCCATATTATCCGTATTTAAATCTGGTAATTTAATACGAGCAATTTCTTCTAAGCCTTGACGACTAATTGAACCTACTTTAACTTTGTTAGGTTTTGCTGATCCTTTTTTTATTTGTAAATTGACTTTCAACAAAACTGATGCAGGCGGTGTTTTTAAAATAAATGAAAAACTTCTATCCTCATATACGGATATTTCAACTGGAATAACTAAATCACCTTTATCTGCAGTTCTGGCATTATAGTCTTTACAAAATAATGCTATATTGACACCATGCTGCCCTAAAGCAGGACCTACAGGAGGAGCTGGGGTTGCTTTACCAGCTTTTAACGCAAGCTTAATTACTGCTACAATTTTTTTTGGCATTTTATATGCAAGTTTTAATGGTTTGTTCTAAAATTCAAGTTTTTTATTTTGAATTAGTAAATAAAAAACTATTTTTCTTAACTTGATATTATCAAATAATATTTTGAGTGTAAACAGTTATTATGAGTAGATAGTATATTAGATATAAAACACGCCTTGAAGGACTTGAACCCTCGACATTAGGTTTTGGAGACCTACGTTCTACCAACTGAACTAAAGACGCTATTCATTTTCCTGGTGAAAATTCACATTTAATTATTATTTTTTTTTTTAATATTTGCTTGTATCTTTTCAATTTAAAAATTTATTTTTAAATTGAAAAGATATAATTTTAACTTAAATACTTATTTTTGTTAATTTTGTTGTTAATATTCTCGATTGACTTAAGTTTTTAGATCTTTGTAACTCTTTAATATTAATTTTTGATTTAATATCAACCTGTTTTATTTCTTGAAGAAATTGATTCAATAATTTTGTTTTTTCTTTACTTTTAGAAATTCCTAGATGGTTTTCCATAAAGGTTAAAGTACCCTTTGGATCTAGTTTATATCCTGAGTTATCATTAGTCTTTGTTAAAATTTCTGATTGTCTAATACGAATCTTAGTATTAGCCTGATTCGAGTAATTTACTAAAATAAGAAGCTTATTTGTTAAGTTTAACTCATTAAAAAGAGTAATTGAATGAGACATATCTTTAAAGCCTTTCTTGTATTACGTTATACTAAATTATATGTTAATTTTTTGATAAAATAAATAAAATTTTATATAAATATAGTGAGATAAATTTTAAGCTAGTAAAATTAAAAGGTTTTTAAGATAATCCTTTAAAAACGTTTAGCTTATTTAATAAAGTGGTAAACAAAGGTTCAAGTCCAATTTATATAGCGGATGTGGCGAAATTGGTAGCCGCGCTGGACTTAGAATCCAGTGGGTAATTCCTTGAGAGTTCGAGTCTCTCCATCCGCAGGTTATGTACTATGTAAATAAAGTTAAAATCCTTGTATTCTTACATTACCTCTGCATAATAGTAAATATGCAGAGATAAAATATTGCTGGTGTAGCTCAACTGGTAGAGCAACTGATTTGTAATCAGTAGGTTGGGGGTTCAATTCCCTTCACTAGCTTTCATTTAATTTTTATAATTTATAAAAATGAATTTGCAATACTTGTTGCGATAAGTAAACTTCCCCAAAAAGTAGCTAAGCCTGAAACCGCTCCTTTTGTATTTCCTGATTCATCACCTGTAGCAAGTAAAATTGGAATTAAGATAATAAGAAGAAGAGAACAAATTACAAATAATAAAGTAAGTGATTGGACAAGACTAACCATAGATATTCCTCCTAAGTCCTCGAAAGTAGTGTATAATAACTAATGTTGTAGTGCTAATCATATAAGTAAATATGGTTAAAAAAGCAGAATATTTATTAAATGAGTATAAATCTTACGTAAAATTAAATTTAAAAAGTAAAAACCTTATAAAAGCTTTAGTTTTAAGTTTAATTTTAAAAAAATCTCTAAAAAATTAATATTGAAATTTTATTCGTTGAAACAAAATCCTTTGTAGTCGAATAACAAGGTTCTTCGCCATGCCCGAAATTCTTCTTGCGAAACTACCAGATGTGTTTGCCGTTTTCAGTCCTATAGTTGATATTTTACCGGTAATTCCAGTTTTATTTCTACTATTAGCTTTCGTATGGCAAGCAGCAGTAGGATTTAGATAACTTTAAACCAAAGGTTGTCAAGAATTCTTGAAAATATGCATAAAGCTATATTATGATTGAACCTCTATTATTTGGAATTGTTTTAGGACTAATTGTTGTTACTTTAATAGGCCTGTTTGTGTCTGCTTACTTTCAGTATAGACGAGGTCAAGCTTAAGTCCAAAATTATATCAGCCTCCCAGGGATTAAATGATTTCCCTGTAGGAGTGCTGTCTTTTTATTTTTTACCAGCTAGATTTAACTACACCAGGTAAAAGACCCTGATTTGCCATCTCGCGAACAACATTTCTACAAAGTCCAAAATCACGAAAAACAGACTTACTTCGACCAGTTTTCCAACAGCGATTTTTTAAACGTACTTTAGAACTATTTTTAGGTAACTTCTGTAGTTTCATGTCGAGCTCCATTTTTGTTTTAAATGAGGTCTCTTTTTTTAATTCATTTTTTAACTGTAATCTAAGTGCGGAATATCGACGTACTAAATTTTCACGTCGAACTTGCCTTTTAATGACGCTTACCTTAGCCATATAAATATAACCTTAATTTAAAAATAAATATTTAAAAGTTAAATCAAGGAACTTAAAAAGTTCCTTGATTTAACTTAATAACCTAATTTACCTATTGTTGAAGCAATAACAAAGGCTGCATAAGTTAAAACATAACCAATTGTAAAATGGGCTAAACCAACAAGTCTAGCTTGAACAATTGATAATGCTACTGGTTTGTCTTTCCAACGTACAAGGTTTGCTAACGGTGTACGTTCATGAGCCCAAACAATTGTTTCAATTAATTCTTGCCAATATCCTCGCCAAGAAATTAAGAACATGAATCCCGTTGCCCATACTAAGTGACCAAACAAGAACATCCAAGCCCATACAGAAAGTGAGTTCATACCAAATGGGTTATAACCATTAATTAGAGGTGAAGAGTTAAGCCATAAATAATCTCTTAACCAACCCATAATGTAGTTTGAAGACTCGTTAAACTGAACCTGATTACCCTGCCATAATGTTAAATGTTTCCAATGCCAGTAGAATGTAACCCAGCCTATAGTATTTAACATCCAAAACATTGCAAGATAGAAAGCGTCCCAGGCAGAGATATCACATGTACCTCCACGTCCTGGTCCATCACAAGGGAAACTATAACCAAAATCTTTTTTATCTGGCATTAGTTTTGATCCACGAGCATCTAAAGCTCCTTTCACAAGAATTAACGTTGTAGTATGAAGACCTAAGGCAATAGCATGATGAACTAAGAAATCACCAGGCCCAATAGGTAAGAATAATGAGTTTTTACCATCATTAATTGCACTTAACCAACCAGGTAACCAAAGTTGACTACTAGCAACACTAGCTGAACTAGTACTTGATGCTAATAATAAGTCAAAATTGTACAGTGTTTTTCCTGATGCTGCTTGAATCCATTCTGCAAATAAAGGTTCAACAAGAATTTGTTTTTCTGGTTGACCAAAAGCCACTACTACATCGTTATGAACATAAATCCCTAAAGTATGAAAACCTAAGAATAAACTTACCCAGCTTAAATGAGAAATAATTGCCTCTTTGTGTTCTAACATTCTAGCAAGTACATTTTTTTCCCCATTTCTTGTATTTACTGCTGGATCATAATCACGTACAAAAAAGATTGCTCCGTGTGCAAAAGCACCAACCATAAGGAACCCAGCAATGTATTGATGGTGTGTGTATAAAGCAGCTTGTGTTGGAAAATTCGATGCTAAAAATGCATAAGGTGGCAGAGCATACATATGTTGTGCTGTTAACGATGTTGCTACTCCTAATGCCGCAAGAGCTAAACCTAATTGGAAATGTAAAGAATTCGTAATAGTCTCATAAAGACCTATATGACCAATTCCAAGTCTACCTCCAGGTGGACGGTGAGCTTCTAAAATCAGTTTCATTTGATGGCCTATTAACCAATTAGTTCTATACATATGTCCAGCAACTATGAATAAAACAGCAATTGCTAAATGGTGATGAGCCATATCTGTTAACCATAACGATTTAGTTTGCGGGTGAAAACCACCAAGGAATGTTAAGATAGCTGTACCCGAACCTTCATTAGAACCAAAAATATGAGAAACAGTATCTGGATTTTGAGCATATGCTTTCCGATTACCAGAAAAGAAAGGTGTTAAACCTTCTGGATGTGGTAAAACCGTTAAAAAGTTATCCCAACCTACATGTATACCTCTTGATTCAGGGATCGCTACATGAACTAAATGGCCTGTCCAAGCTAACGAACTAACACCAAATAAACCAGATAAGTGATGATTTAATCGATATTCATTAGCTTTAAACCAATCTAGACTTGGTCTAAATGAAGGTTGAAGATGTAACCAACCAGCAAAGAGTAATAAACTTGATAGTAAAATTAAGAAAAATGATCCTTGATAAAGATCATTATTTGTTCTCATACCAATTGTGTACCACCATTCGTAGACACCTGATAATGCTAAATTAGCAGGACTTGAAGTTTTTAAGAAAGCTTTATAAGCAGCTTGTCCAAAATGAGGATCCCAAATTGCATGCGCAATTGGTCTAACTTTAAGTGGATTAAGAATCCAAGCTTCAAAGTTACCTTGCCAAGCAACATGGAATAAATTTCCAGCTGTCCATAAGAAAATAATGGCAATGTGACCGAAATGTGATGCAAATATTTTTTGATATAGTTTTGACTCTGTCATAGCATCGTGACTTTCAAAGTCATGCGCTGTTGCAATACCATACCAAATACGTCTTGTTGAGGGATCTTCAGCTAGTGCTTTACTAAACTTTGGAAATTTGTATACCATGTATTTTTTCTCCTTTTCTACATTAGCCTACAGAAATGATCCTTGCCAGGAAGAATGCCCAAGTAGTACCAATACCACCTAATAAATAATGCGCAAGCCCTACAGCACGTCCTTGAGTAATACTTAGTGCACGTGGTTGAATTGACGGCGCAACTTTTAATTTATTATGAGCCCAAACAATAGATTCAATAAGTTCTTGCCAGTAACCACGTCCACTAAATAAGAACATTAAACTGAAAGCCCAAATAAAGTGAGCCCCTAAGAATATTAAACCATATGCAGAAAGTGATGATCCATAAGATTGTACCACTTGTGCTGCTTGTGACCATAAGAAATCTCTAAGCCAACCGTTGATTGTAATAGAACTTTGTGCAAAGTTTCCACCAGTGATATGTGATACTGCTCCTGTAGGAGATACTGTACCCCAAACATCAGATTGCATTTTCCAACTAAAATGGAAAATTACTATTGAAATTGAGTTATACATCCAGAATAAGCCAAGGAATACATGGTCCCATGCAGAGACTTGACATGTACCTCCACGTCCTGGTCCGTCACAAGGAAATCTAAATCCTAAATTTGCCTTATCTGGGATTAAACGAGAGTTTCTTGAATAAAGAACACCTTTTAATAAAATTAAAACAGTTACATGAATTGTAAATGCATGGATGTGATGAACTAAGAAATCAGCTGTTCCTAAACTAATAGGCATCATAGCAATTTTAGATCCAACACTAATAACATCTCCACCAAAAGCATAACTTACAGTAGTTAATGCATTTGGAGCAGTACTACCAGGAGCTAAAGTATGTAAGTTCTGAATAAATTGTGCAAAAATAGGTTTCAATGCAATTGCATTATCTGAAAATAAATCTTGTGATCTACCTAATGCACGCATTGTGTCATTATGTACATATAGTCCAAATGAATGACAACCTAAAAATATACATACCCAGTTTAGATGTGAAATAATTGCATCTCTATGACGAATTACACGATCTACTAAGTTATTGTAGTTATTTGCGGCGTTATAGTCTCTAACAAAAAAGATCGCACCGTGAGCTGCACCGCCAACAATACAAAAACCACCAATCCACACATGATGAGTAAATAACGAAAGTTGTGTTGGATAATCAATTGCAATATAAGGATATGGTGGCATTGCATACATATGATGAGCAACAATAATACTTAATGAGCCAAATAATGCTAAGTTAATAGCTAATTGTGCATGCCAAGATGTTGTTAAGATTTCGTATAAACCTTTATGACCTTCACCAGTAAATGGACCTTTATGAGCTTCAAGGATAGTTTTTATACTATGGCCTAAAAACCAATTAGTTTTATACATGTGCCCAGCAACAATAAATAATACTGCAATAGCTAAATGATGATGTGCTGTATCTGTTAACCATAACCCACCAGTAACAGGGTTTAATCCGCCTTTAAACGTAAGAAAATCTGAGTATTCACCCCAATTTAAAGTAAAGAAAGGTGTTAAACCTTTATTGAAACTTGGATATAATTGAGCAATTAGATCACGATTTAGGATAAATTCATATGGTAAAGGGATTTCTTCAGGACTTACACCTAAATCAAGTAATTTGTTTATAGGTAACGCCACATGAATTTGATGCCCTGCCCAAGATAATGAGCCTAAACCTAATAAACCAGCTAAATGATGATTTAACATAGATTCAACATTTTGGAACCATTCAAGCTTAGGCGCAGCCTTATGATAATGGAACCAACCTGCAAACAACATTAAAAATGATGCTACTAAACCACCTATAGCTGTCCAATAAAGTTCAACTTCACTAGTAATACCTTCAGCACGCCATAGTTGGAAGAACCCAGAAGTAATTTGAATACCTTGGAAATTTCCACCAACATCTGCATTTAGTACTTCTTGTCCTACAATAGGCCACACAATTTGAGCACTAGGTTTAGTTGATGTTGGATTAGTTAACCATGCCGAGTAATTAGAAAAGTATGCACCATGGAAGTGCATACCACTTAACCAAAGGAATATTACAGCTAGTTGTCCAAAGTGGGCACTAAAAATTTTCCTTGATACCTCTTGTAATGAATTTGTTTGAATATCAAAGTCATGAGCGTCAGCGTGAAGATTCCAAATCCAAGTTGTTGTTTTTGGTCCTTTTGCTAGCGTTCGAGAGAATTGACCAGGTTTGGCCCACTTCTCAAAGCTTGTTTCTACGGGATTGAAATCCACAATTGTGGACTTTCGAGTTGTACTCAT